TCCTATATTCTAGTTACTAGCTTCAAAGGAACTACTAAAAGAAGGAGTCAAAGCATCGGATAGTGCTACCTACGAGTGAGTCACCCGCCTGGTTACCTGTCCTTATGAAGGAAGGTGCGCATGAAAGTCTTTACGGAAGACCATCAAATTACTGATTAGGAAGGTATTTAAGGAATGAACTTCTATTACAGGGATTCTTTTATTAAGACCTTTCGGATAGATAGCCCTATTGAATGAAGGTTGAACACCAACCCGCCTGGAAAGCTAAGAGTCGGCAAAGACCTAGCTGTCGAGGAATGAAAGAAGTCGCTTTCTAGGAGAAGGAGTACGAGGAAGTCAAGTCACAGGCAAGCAACCAACAGGCTAAGAGCTATCTCCCAACCTCTCCCTTATTGACAAAATGAGAGGGATTTCAGGCAATTAGCATATAAGAATTCCTGCCCTAGAAGATCGCATTTCTGACTTGAGCACCGCCTTTAGGCATTTCAGTTCTCAGGATCTTACGAAGAAAGGCTAAAGATCGTACTGAACACAACCCTATGATATGAGTGAAGGCGAGCCAGGAAAGCACCCTGAACTCATAGGGTGAAGGCGAGGAAGCTTGAATTCAGGGGCTCCTAAACAAGAGTTTTGACTAGGTAGATTTGCCCTTCTACGCCGTTTTAGGTGAGTTCGGACTCAATCATTGACCGGAGATTGGGACAGAGCGGATGGCAACTAGCTGACTTCTTCCTGTCACTCGTACAGATCTGATTGAAGATATTGCATTAGAAAGGGATACAAAGTAACTTCCGAAGATTGAAAGAGAGGCAATCCCAGTTCGATACTGGTCTTGTTGCACTTCTTCGAGTTCATGACGGATAGCCCGCTAGGGACTGCTTGGCTTGTTAGCGATAAAGCGCATAAAAGAATGCCATTTCTCGATCGAGAAAATAGGCTCAAGTACATTAGTCCGTAACTGCCATTTTGACTAGGTGGATTTTGCCTTCTAGTTGACTTCTTTCTGCGGGATACCCTAGTTAGAGCAGTGAAACCTTTAAGGCAAGAGATGCGGGCACTACCCGACTTATTTCGGTATTGCATATAAGTACAAGTTTAGATGTGGCCATCTAGACAAGTGAAACGGTCCTTGCTGCCGAAGTTTACTACTGGAAATTGGGAAGGGCTATAAGTAGGCCGTTTGCTATTGCTATAAGGGCTGCTCGCCTTTATACGGCTTGGCTTCGCTATCGCTTCTATGTAGTGTAGTGGTCGACCTAAAAAGTCGTATTCCTTCCATGCCTATTATCCAGTGCTAGAAGCTTCGCCAGAAGCAAGCAAGACGAGGTCGCTCTGCTTCGTAGACAAGGCTCGTTCCGTACTTTACTTACGAGCTCGTGTAGTACTCGCCCCTATCTCTTCTCTAAAGGGGCGCACACTCGCTGTCTACTAAATGAGCTCACGAAGCGATCTGGGAGCGAAGCCTTAAATTGAGTTGCTTCCCCCCTTTTCTTTTCCCTCACCCTACTCTTTCATTTCCGCTTAAGCTTCCCCGGTTTGGGGGATTAATTGATTGGATACCCGAGAACCATAATCTTTCCTAGGAACAGCTTCTACGACGATAGATAGGGGTCAGGTTTGTTTGGCATCTATGCCCCCTGCCCTCCAAACAGTATGGGAGCCTTTCAGCTCGTACTGCTCACACTCCTAGATCTTCACGGCACCTCCTCCACCATAGTGTGAGCTGGGAGCAGCTCCGAAAAGCGAGGCCTACTTAAATAAGTAATGAGCTTTCAACAACGTTAACAACACTACGAAAAAAGTAAACTATGGTTGCCCACTGATCTGATCATAGGTGAAATCCAACCCCTTCTCTGCTCCTTTCCTTCGCTACTAGGAGAGTCGCTAGCTTGCTTGCATTCTATTCTATAAACGGAGCGGCTTGTCGAGTCTACGAAGCTTCGTAGTTGCTCCCCCCCCCCTTTTTTTTCTTTTGCCCCGCCATGCCACTAGATCCATAATGACCGGCGAGTCGGAACATGTATGAATATAACCACGCGGAGCGCCGTACCGGCCTATCGAAGCGAAGAAAGAGATCATTGAGCCTATTATTTAGCCGAGCTAAGGTTTGGAACCTTTATAAATAAGATATCTATCTATATATAAAATAATAAGCTAAGGGGGCTGGAAATCGCAAGAATTGAAAAGTCCTCCATTGAATGGGATGAGAAAGACAGGTTCGGAAATGGCCGGATTAGCAGGAGGAAGGGCGGCCCCACCCTGAAACAAAGGTGTACGTACATAAATAAAGAGACTGGTTATGGCCTTCTTGAAGGGCTCCTTCCCATCTATCTTGACTGGGAAGAGGGGGGAGGCTCTTGCGGAAGCCCTGCCCGCCCTTCTCTATTCTATTTTGAGGATCCGGCTTTCCGGACTCGTAAAAGACGGCTAGGAACAAGAATAGGGTCAGTAGTCTCTGCCGTTGCAGGTCCTTCTCCTTCCGCTGAGATGGCCCTCTTTTTTGTTTTGTTTGTTCACCGCGGCACAAAATCATGAAGAAGCTGGAATAACTCAGAAAGAGAGTGGCGCCTAGCCGTTGAGAGCGTCTGTTGTCTTTGTAGAGGAACAGTACGATCTTGGACTGGCCCCCTTCGCATGACCTAGAAAGAAAAAGAAGTCCGTGCTACTATAAGGCCTCTAAACTCCTCCCTCAGGACACTGTTGCGTTGCCCATGGGGACGGGCTAGCCCCGACTTCCATAGGTCCTTGGTTCGACCTCCTAATGAGAATTGAGGTCCTTGCGCGGGCGTCTCATCCCTAAGACTTGTTTGCTCTGTATGGAGTGCCCCGTGGTTCCTCGAGTGCCAGCCGCAGAGAGGAATGCCATCAACTAGGGCGCTATTGGCCACTAACCACTCGCTCGCCGGACGCTCGGGCTCCGCGTTTCAAGTTCGTTATCCTAACCGTATCCTCTGCTCCACCGGGAGCCTGACCCCTTCTTCTATCTTATCTACTGCCTTGCTCCTCGGCTCCATACTGCTCCAGCCGCTCGCTGTAATAGCTTGCTTCTCGGGTGGCTCGCACCCTGGGTGGTGCGGCTGAGCCAGAGTGGGCTCAGCAGTCGGCCTATCTTTCCGGGCGCACGCATAAAGGCATGATTAGTTCCACAAATCTCACTGCACTGACCATAGTAAACTCCTTCTCGTTGTACCGAAATAGAGATTTGATTTAAACGACCAGGTACAGCATCACATTTTACACCAGAGGAAGGTACAGCCCAACTATGAAGTACATCAGCAGATGTTACAATAATACGTAGATGACTTTTGGCTGGTACAACCACTCGATTGTCAACTTCTAATAAACGTAATTGACCCAATTCTAGATCATCTTCTGGAATCGTATAACTGTCAAAAGTGAGTGACTGTTCATCGGAACTGTTATAGTCCGAATACTCATAAGGTTGGGTCGACGCCCGTCTCCCCCCAAACTGTACTTGCAAGTTTCCCCGCAAAAAGCTCTCCACGCCTACTCTTAGAAAGAAGACTCTTTTTCTTTAGTTAGTACCGACCGTAAGACCCTTTATGAGTAAGGGGAATCGAAGGCCGGGGAAAGTTTATTGGCAACAGGGAACCCTTTCTCACCCAGTCCTACCTACCCTATGTATTCGAGGGGGCTGGAACCGAAAAAGACCTGGTTCCACACATATGAGACAGGCAGAAGGTATGGGACGACCAGTTCACCATGGAAAGCGAATTCGATCCTATAGTCGTCTTCTTTGTTCGCAGTGGAAAGGGATGCTAGTCGGCTCGGAGAAGTTGTAGGCCCCAATAAAAAAGATCAAGAATGATTCCTCACCTATCCTGTCAGGGGCCCAGTTGAACGCTCGAGTATAGATTCCCTATGCTCATTCGGCCGGGGCCGGCCGGCCCGTAGATCTGGATCCATCCATAGACCTGACCTGATATCGTTTGTCCAAAAAGAAAAAAGTAGGTTTTTAATAGTAGTTCATGAGACCTCGAATTCCCACGTTCCAGCTTGCATTATGCCAACAAGTCCCACCCCCAACTCTAGCTGAGAAGTTGAGTCGCCCTTCTTTTTTTTCTTTTTTTATTTTCAGAAAAAGAATCGAATAAAGAAAGAGATAGTCTATATCCTGTATCGATCATAGGATCACTCTATGAATAGGTAAATTCTCTGTGACCTCCCACCGTTCACGACATCCCTTGCTTCTCGCTGCGAACGGCTCCTCGGTGGAAGAGTAGAAGCGCTGGTCCCCTTCGGTCAAGTTGCTTGTACCTGCTGTTACCTACCGTAGGACCTCCGTCCCCGAAGCGAAGAAAGAGGAGCAGGAACAAGAGGTTGTCCTCTCCCGGCCCAGTAGTTCCGCAACTACTACCGTGGTTGTTGCCAACGGGGATCCCCCATTCCGAAAGGTTACTGGGCCGGCCGTTAGGTCCAAAGTTGTATGCCACAGCTATGGTGCCGATAGATTCACTACTTCAGCGCCGTTATCGGACATTTCAGGCTGAGCATCTATTTCTCGTATATCGCTCCACACCGAGAAGAGGGATGCGTACCTCCAGCAACAACAAGATGGAACCATAGGCTTCTTTGCTGGGAGCATTTCGGGGTATAGGTCTAACCATCTCAACTCCCCGTTTCTGGCATGCTATAGTTATTTAAGTCTCTCGACGGCGGGAATGGGAGATTACCGGTAAGCCAGATGCTTCGCGAACCATATTCTTAAGGCATTTCGTTGCACTTAAATCACCCTCGTGAAGAGGCGCACTCCGATACCATTGATGTCCAATAGCTTTGATAGTAATGGCTGGATTTACTACTACCTCGTCCATTGAGTATAAGAGAGCAAATGATGGTATAGCAATGAACATCAGGATGATACTAGGAAATATGGTCCGAAGAATCTCGATAGTAGTTCCATGAACAATCCTTTGCGGGATTGGATTTTTTTCTTTTTGGAAATGCCATAAAGCGCGAACCAAGATCCGTGAGACGAAAACCAAAATAAGAATGAGGAAGAAAAAGATATCGTGATGTAAGTCTATTATTCCTTGCATCATAGGTGTTGCTGCGTCTTGAGATCCTAATTGCCATGGTTCCGCTGCATCACAAGGAGCAATTGTGAGAAATAGCCATTCTAGAACAATCATTTGATCTGTTTCATTCTTTGACTGCTCTGCTCCCCCAAAAAAATGGAGAGACTTGTTCTTGCTCTTCCAATTCAGGAAGACTTCTTTCGCCGGTTGGTCCAACCAAGAAAGACATGGGAATTTTGGGCGTCAGATTCTTCTTCTTCTCTTACTTACGATATTTCGAGTTGGATGAACAGATCGCTCCTAAAAGCAGCCGTGTGATCTTATATACGATACCACCAGACGCGCCCCAGCTTCAAGCGAGCTCACCCTATGGACCTTGCTGAACTAGATTCCCTGCTGAGGTAGAGTGCCTGAAAGAGAAAGAAGAGCTTACTAAGCCAAAAAGCTGAATATAGAGCCAAACATGCGGTTTTTTCTCGTCAAGCAGCAATCGGAAAAAGGTAGGGTAGAATCGCCGAGTCGTCTAGCACCCTCAACTCCACAATCACAATCATTTGTGAATCAAAAAGGTGGTTTGCTGCTGTCCCCGGCATTGGAAAGACCTGACAAAGAATCCTTCTTTTGGAAAATGGCATAAAAAAAGGAAAATGGACCTGCAACTACCTTAGACTTTCTTTAAGGAAGATTGCAAATAAGAGCTGATCCTATAATTGTAATAGTAAGATTAGGATCCCGACTCATCTGTAAATTTAAGGCATATAAGGTAAATACTTAGATATAGGGAAACTTACGTATACTATACAGGATCCTTTCTCTTATGAAAAGGAAAACTACGGGATAGCTATGCCGCAGTCAAAAAGACATATTTATGGATATGTACTAAGCCAGCTCTTTATACTAAGGCATATAAAAAATGGGGTTCGATATAGGGAGTCTTTGCTGTTTACTGTTTACTTTACCTTTACCCAGCTTAAAGAACTGTGCCATAAATTCATAAGAACTGCTTTTTGTAGAGCTTCTATAGCTTCGAGCCCTTTAGTTCGTTATCAAGCGTATAGCTTAGAGGGTGATCGCTGGCCACAAACTTGCAAGAGTCAGCTATTTGTTCACATTCAAGCCTTCGTTCCCCACGTTCGAGCTAGTCGAATCAGTACTTATTGTTATACCGTTCGTGCCCCTCAGAGCCACTTAACTCGCTTTCAAGAATCAAAATCCTGCTTCCAATTAATAGACTGAAATGAAAACTTTTAAAGATGTTATAGAGGGTTTAAAAGTCATCGGTGCTGGAACTGCTACAATTGCTTTAGCTGGAGCTGCAGTCGGAATTGGAAAGATATTCAGTTCGTTGATCCATTCAGTAGCACGGAGTCCGTAATTGGATACTAAATTGTTTGGTTATGCCATTTTAGGCTTTGCTCTAACCGAAGCTATTGCCTTGTTTGCTCTTATGATGGCCTTTCTGATCTTATTCGTATTCTGAGATTCGCTACCGTCAGTAGCCTTCCTCCCAAGGCGAGCGAAGTGACGTGAGGCCGAGCGTCTGAGTGAGTTGAGTGAGGAAGTGAGGGCCCTGAGGAAGCGGAGGGAGCGAAAGCTGGATCGGGTTTCACTGTTGTGTTGGTTAATGCCCAACCACCTTCAAGAAGGCAAAGAAGTCAACTTCATAACCTTTTCCCTTATCAGTAGCAGCAGTGGACGAATCGAGACAATAAAAATACAGGTAGGAATCTGCTTATCTACTTGCCTTTCAACCTCAGAGCATTCAGTTCAGGTACCGCAGCGGTCGACGACTTGGCTGGGGCAGATCTTCACTCATTATCCTTCTTCGAACCTTTTGGTATGTATTGCCCCCTAACTATAGATCAGATCCAGCAGACGAGAAAGAAAATTCCGCACTGCTGCTGAGTCGTCGGACTTATCCACCAAGGGATTCGTGGAATTTCTGTGGATTGCGTTGGGGGAAATCTACCAAAGCTAGGCAGATAGATAGACTCCTTTCCCGCTGCTAAGGGAGAGCAAGAAAGAGAAAAATGATTGTTTTTTAACCAGCGCCCCTTTTTGGGTATGCAGGTACTAAGAGTCCTCTCACTACCAACCAGCAGACATCATCTGGCTGGGTCTTGCCGGTATCAACAACGAGAAAAAACTACCAAAAGGAAACAGCAACTAACTATGGCTCTTGGTGGGCCCAGACAACGTCCTAGGCGTAGGGGAGATCGGAGTAACAGGTAACGCCTAGACGACGTTTTCATTCCTGGGCTGCAGTAAGTAGATCGAGAGGTCGTTTCGCCCCTTGTCCCCGAATATGGGTAATATGTTCTCATACAATGTTGCTCCAATCTGACCTAGCTGGCGAGCGATCCCAGTTCGCGACAGAGAACAAGACAGCGCGAGCGTACCTTTGTTCGCTTCTTCTCCACCAAGCACGGAAGTTTAAGGATAACTGTAGGTCGGTGGCTACCTAAGGAAACTCCGATTCGATCCGCCCCCCGGCTGGGAGGCATCTACCTCATCCCGATCACAAGGAGAGGTTCACTATGATGGGGGGTACTTCTTTTTTTCCCTTCCGGAAAGAATGAAATGCATAGGGGACCATCCTTTTGTTGCGGCATGCTCCTCAGATTTACGGATTCACAGGGGGCCTCAGGCCCTACTTAGTTGACTGACAATGACAAAGGCTTGCGAAACTAAGTAGGTTTGCTTTGAAATCTTAAGTAGTCTAGCAGTGGTACAAAGCTAAGTGCCCCTTTTCAGTAGGGGGCGAAAGGTTAGACCTTAGAAAGTCAGCGAACAGTGGTTCTTCTAAGTAGGTATGGCGTTCCCCCTTGACTCTTCTAACGTCGAGCTAAGTGATTTCGTAACCTTTTCGTAGCGTAGTAGAATGAAGGCTACGCACCGACGCTCTCTTTTCTATTAGCCTAAGCGTCTTCGCTAACTCGCTCGCCTACTATATACCCTACTTTACCACTTTTAGGGTAGGCTAGGCTAACTCAGCCGCTTACTTCTACTAATGTAGGGCTAAATAGCGCCTTTTCTTTTTTTTCTTTTTTTATTTAACAACCAATTTTCATTATTGCGAACTTATAGGTCCTTAGTAGCGTTGACAAAGAAGAACAGCCGGTTAAAAGACAACGAATCTTTTTATTTCTATCTTCATTATATAGATTTTTCTATAGAATAATGAATCATAATGAAAATTTTAGGCCAGCTTGACAAGCCTCTTGCTCTGAGGTGCGAAGATCAAGATATCTTTTTTATGACTTCCCTTCCACTTATCGATCCCGGCCCAGAAAAGTGACCGACCAGGGCCCTCTTGATGAATGAAAGAAAGGCTTTATGAGCCCTGTAAGCCCACACCTGTGTAGAGTGGATCGTTCAACACCTGCGGCACAAACCCATTTTTGACCTATTGGTCCTAGTATCATAGGCGACCGAACGGCCGCCCCCTAATTACTAGACCGACCTGCTATAATAATTCCATAAACACCTAGCGAAGATATGGCAAACAAATAAAGTAGCCCTATGTTCGGATCTGACAATACCATACCATAATCAAAAGGTACAACGGCCCGAGCGACCAGACTTAACATAAATGTAGCCACTGGAGCCATTCTAAAAAGGGAGAAATTTGCACTACTTGGTGAAATAGGTTCTTTTATAATCAATTTAAAACCATCTGCTAGAGGTTGTAACAATCCAAACGATCCCACTACATCAGGACCCTTTCGACGTTGCACAAAAGCCATTACTTTACGTTCAGCTAGCACTAAAAAGGCTACTCCTAGTAGAAGTGGTAGAATTATTCCAAGTATTTCAGCTGGAACTGCTATGTACATTTTCTATTTTCTATTCACTCATGATCTGGCCTGGTCGACCCGATCATGATATTTCACTCATGATCTGGCCTGGTCGACCCAATCATGATATTGAAGGATGGGACCTTTTCTCGAACTCGAAGGGAGATTCTATTTCTTCTTCCAAGCCCTTCTTAGAAGATGCAGTCAGTAAGCTCTCACTTATCTTCTTCATTTACGAAAATAGATAGATAAGAAAAGATGTCAGCCTCTCTTTTCTCGCGGAACACTCACTTAATGGGGCTCTTTGATTTGGAAGACAACGACAAAAGTGAAAGAAGGAGGTCTATTTCGTTGATCGATGTCAATGGGACCAAGAAATCTGTCCTTTGCTGAAAGCTCCTAGGGTAAGAAGAAATGAAAGGTAGGTTTTGTCAGTGATTAAAGGGAAAGGTCAGCTAGAGCGAAAACCAATCAAACTCAGAAAGATAGGTAGATCGAGCGCGCTGAGGGAAATTCGAGAGATCCGGAGACATGGCCACTACTGGCCTACGGTCCTTGCATGCAGATTACGTAGCACATGCTAAGAGCTGCGATGCCTGCCAGAGGTTTGCAGGAATCCAGCACAAGCCGGCTTCCGAGTTATACCCGATTATAAAGCCTTGGCCGTTTCGAGGGTGGGCCATGGATATCATCGGAAAGATCTATCCCAGATCTTAAAGAGGTCATACTTTTCTCCTAGTATAGTAGCTACGGCCCAGCCTTCTCCACCTTCTGCCCTGTAAAACTTTCTCTGCCCAGAGATAAACCACTCCACTGGCCTCCTGGTCTCGACTATTCAAAGTTCTGTCCATTTCACCGATACGCAGGCCGTACCATCGAAGAGTGTCATACTTTGCGTCCGTACCATCGAAGAGTGTCATACTTTGCGTGATGTCATCTAGATGAAAATCTTCTCAATTGGAACGAAGTTAAGGCATACCTTAAAGCCGCCAATGTCACTGAAGCTACTGGGGATCTATACTAATCCAATGCCACAACATCAAGGGGGACAAGTCACCACTCAGGGACCTACACCGGTACAAACTAATCCAGGACTTTCTGCCAGCGCTAACACCATCCGAGCTTGCACTGCCGCTCGAAGAGAGATGCCTGTGAGACCCTCTCAAGTTCTTTCATTCGAAGGAGGTTCTGAGAATTCAAAAGTCCGAAGTCACTTTCTTTGTCCCTAGGAATCTAAGTTCCAAAAGCAGACGAAATCACTATGGAACCGGACCTCCTCGCTGCCGCTTAATTCATTACCAGGAAGAGGCAAATTCGTTTTTTTAGTAAGCCCTATTAGCTAGTAAGGGTGGGTTGAAAAGGTAAAGAAGGAAGAATGGATCCGAACGAATGCATGGGCAGGTGAAAAGAGCCCTTTTTTTTAATACCCTCGTCACCTACTAGTGAGCCAGGGACGCCTCTCGTTCCTCTTCCCCCATTTGACAACCTTATCTCGTTCGGATGATTCTCTCTTAACTAAGAGATAGAAAGGCGAAGGGAAGTTCGGAAAAGCCTAGCAGACGGGACTATCAACCGCTTTCTATTAAGACCTCGGCACCCTCCTTACCCCCCCTACGAAAGATTTAGCCCTCTTTATAAGAGGAAAGCTCCCAGGTTCCACATCTTAAAGAAGTGCATGACCAGATTGGAAGCACGGAGGTTCCTTCGCAATGGGACAACTCACCCAGCCATGATGCATGACAGAAGAGATCGAGCACAAAATGGAGTTTCCCTCTTGGGTGAGGCTCACGTCCGGAAAGAATCTTTTTCACGACTTTATCTCCTATGTTGACCTTTCTCTATATTACCTTATTTTGGAATTCACTTGAAAGCCCCTTTTCTGGTAGACCTGGGCATGTTCCATGGCGCGAAGTCTCTTCTCATCTAATAGCTCTCATTTTGGGGATATATAAAAAATATGCTCTCTATCATCCGCATCCAAATCTTTTTCAAGCTGGGCCCTGATGTTTCATGGAATGGCGGAATCCGTCTCTAGCAAGTACGCAACTGGCCTTAAATTGTATCGAGCTACAGGCCCTTCTCATAAGATGTTGTAAGCTACGGGCCTTTTTCGACGAAGCTTAAATTAAAGCAGACCTCAGGAGCTAAGAAGGGGGCCAACAAGCCCCTTTGAAGCTAATGCCTTAGAAGCTACAGGACATAGAAGCAGGCCAACAAGTGGATTGAATCTTTTCCAGTCTAGAGACTGGCGGATTACCTTCGAAACAAAGGATTGAAAAATTCCTTCTGCTTTGGACAAGATAAGTGGACAGATGAGTTGAATAATACAGGGACTGATAAGCTAAGCGAGGTTCCCCTTTGAGATCTCCCAACCTAAACTTTATTCAGAGGTGGGTCTTTCAACCGCCTACTCTTTCGAGGAAGGGTGCACTACAAGAGAATAGGTACTAAAGAGATTCAATGGGGGATTTCGCCGATATTGAGTCGACTATAAACTATTAATCTTGCCTGGAACCGTCGTTGTGTATGGGAAAGAGGGCTTCTACCTATGCTTGGTTGGGAAAAGGGTGAATGGTCCCAAAAGGGACGGGAAAAAGCCACTAGAAAGGTCATCCACCAAGTATCAAAGGCGCTGGGTAGTCCACTTTATCCGTGACTCTGAGTACAAGATTTCCGGGATCAAGAAACTAGCAAACAAATATGCTCGGCTGGATTCTTTTCTCGTATGCCCGGAAAATTCATTTCGGTACAACTCCGCTTGCTGCAAAGCCTTTCTTTCTCGTCCAAACACTCCAGATCTGCACTTCCCTTTACTCCATAGGGCCGAAGCCTTATTAAGTTAAGAATTAAGAAGGGCTTTTTTTATAGAGAGAGAGTCAGGGGCAATCTATATTGCTTACCACAGCTCTATTCCCGACTTAAAGTCCTTTATGGATTTCAAGTCGGAGAGCTGTGACTTATTCGGCGCTATATCACAATTCATTCATTCTCGGGCATAGCTGTTCACGAAACGTGGCATGGGACATCTGTCGGCGGCGGGTTAATTCCGAGCGAGAGGTCAAACCAATCCCATTCATCCTGGTCTGATCCGAACGGATCTTGTTGAATGAATTGATCCATTGTTCTATGCCCTAATTCTTAGTTCATTTTTTCCTACTCGGACCCGCCGTACTTCCTTTGACTACTCCTGAGATATAGTGGAAACATTTGTTAGGGTGGAGAGTGGGGAGTGAAAACACCAATGCAACAGAGAACGACCACATGAATTGGAATCCGCTTAACTTATTAAGACAGACGACCGAGAAAGAAAGGCTCCGCGTTCTCCAAGTGGTTGATCTTAGCTTAGCGTGCTAGCCGCTGCTTCATTTCGTATAGTGATAACGCTTTCTCTTTCTTAGCGCTCCGCCCCCCCTTGTATAGTAAGGGGAACTTTGGTTGCGCGGCTTTCTCTTCTACTTCTAGGGGTCTATTTTCTCTGACTTGACTCAGCTTGACCTACTTGACTCAGCGGTTAGAGTATCGCTTTCATACGGCGAGAGTCATTGGTTCAAATCCAATAGTAGGTAAAACCGACCGAAAGCCCCGCTTTTGCCAGCATGACAGCAAGCACGGACTGGCAGCAAGGAGTCAACTGAATGACCAAAGCATCGGTTGCTTCCACTTGTGGCCTTCTTCGAGCGCCTTGACACCTTAATATCAACTCACCCCCCTCTTCCACAAGTAGGTGGAGACCGGGAGAGCCGGAAACCCCAACGGGAACCCTTCACCGCGCCACACGCTTCTTTCGCGAAGCGCTCTCTCAGATGTTTCCACTCCTGCCCCCGCAAGCGAAGAGGTTTCAAGATACCAGTCGACCGAGCGAAAGTGAACAGCTCCGAGCAAATCTTCTAGAGAGCGTACCCTTTGTTTCTACTCTTTCTCTCTTCTAAAAATAACTCAAAAACGAAAAAAGAAAAAAGATTCTTTTTTTTCTTTTTGATTTTTTGAAAGATTAAACGAAAGCGGTTGCTATTGCTTGTAGCTTGCTTCTGTCCTTAGTCAATTTTGGACTGAAGCTGTTCTGACTGCCGTATCTTTTTTGAACCGAATACCTTCCTCTGTCATCTCTGGTCTGTCTCTTTTTGAGAGAAGATTTTCTACCACGCCTGACTATGAAGAGCTTCGAGTCTATCGGGAGAGGATGTGGTGGTAACCCCCTCAGCTTCGTCTAGAGCCGGGCGTCCAGCCGTGTAGGAAGACTCACCCTAGCCACTATAGCGACCCCACCCCCAACTCTAGCTGAGAAGCACCCTCCATCCACTTCCCCTTTTCCGTGTGCCCAAAAGCCCGACCGCCCGGTTTATGAGCCATTTCCGATTCCCTTACCCAATCTCATGAGAAGCAAGCCCAGCAGGCCCTACCTTAAAATGTCCCCAGACAGCCAGCCCTCACCAGGCTGCTAGCATTGCTAAATGCTCCGCCACGAAGCAAGCTCTCCCGAAACGACAGATGCGGAAGTGGGGAAGCCGGAAGTGGCTAAAGAAGTCGGAGGAAGAAAGTAGTTGGACAACTGTATACACGAGGGTACATTAGTCTTCTGGGAATTGGCAACATTGACAGAAAGGGGAAAGGGTAGGAATACACTTTTATAGGTGTAGCTATACTAAATTGGCCTAACCTTCGGTTCCCGTAACCAAGTTTTTCTTTATCATTCCTTTTGTACTTTTTCTTACTTCATCCATACTTTTTTACTTTTTAGGAAGTGTGGGGGGCAAACGGCGCCCTCTACTTCTACTTCTAACTAAAGGCGAAGAGCCGGCATTGCAAGCAAATAGAGAGCCTCCGCCCGGTTGCGAGCCGGAAAGCGTACCGGCAGTTTGAGTCGCGAAAGGGCCGCTTGCTTAACTTCATTTTTCTAGATTAAAAAAGAATTCTCTATATATATAAAATATAATTCTTTATCTATCTAAAAAAAAGATATTTCTAATTTTTTCTTTTCCAATTGTTCATTCCTGGGGAGAGGAAGAAGCAGATAGAGCAAAGGCCTCCTCTTTCCGTTCGCTCTTCCCGAAGTGAGCGAATTGCATGTAGAGATCCGTAGGGGCTTATAGTTTAATTGGTTGAAGGGGCTTATAGTTTAATTGGTTGAAACGTACCGCTCATAACGGTGATATTGTAGGTTCGAGCCCTACTAAGCCTACCACCCCCTGCTCTTCTCTTTCAGCCCTTGCTGGTGAAAGTCTTAGAATGAATGTTGGCCTAGATAGAGGAATAAAAACTAGCTCGACCGGAAGGGAGAGGATAGGCGAATCAGTAACTGAAATGAAAGCTGGAGTCAGACAGTCAGTTGGAGAGCTAGGATGAAGAAGTAGGAAGGGGTATTCGAAAGGCTTTGAGAAGAGGGGCAACAGTGAAGATGCCGAGAATGGCCGTGTCTATGGGGATTACCGGTCTTAGTAAGAATCTGTTGCAAATGCATGTGAGGGAGGAATGCCCGCATTAAGATTTAAAACTTGTCGTCTACTTGAAGGAAATGTTTGGAACAGGGAACTTACAATAATACAACGCCGCATTCTTCGAAGATTGAGGAACAAGACGAGATCTTTTAAGAGAATGATTTATTCGAGAAAAAATCTGAATAGTTACATCCAATTACAAACTACACGAAAGTTGCCCCTTTTTCATGGAGATTTACCCATCACAGAGATGCATAGAGGAACAGAACGAACTTCATATATCCCTTTTCCACTCAATCCAGAAACAAGATCGGACGTTATTTCGGTTCGTCTCCATTTTAGTGAAACTCTTCCTCAAGCAAGGCAGCCGATAAGTCATCGAAGGCTTTGTGTGAATAATGTAATAGTCAGCATTACTTCTTTTCAAGTTTCCCAAGGTGATTTCATATCTTTGAAAGAAAATGATGCTATAATCTATTCAGAAATAAGGAGATTCTTCTATATCGAAATTTCAGTTTCTAAAATCATAGGAAAATCCCTGGATAGCCCGGTAAGAATGTGGAGAAGAACCAAAACGGAATGGTTCCGCTTACTTAAAACTAAGAGGGGATGCCGCCTACTACTGAAAGACCCGTTTTTGCAACAGTTGCGTTCTTCTATGCAAGACGAAGACTTAGAAAGAACAAAGAAGTTTGGATCCGAAAAAGTATGCTTAGGCAGTTCTTTCGCTGAACACAAGAGAATCAAGAGGAATTTTTATCATTTCAAATCGATATTATTATCGAAGAGAAGGAACGAAAAAACCCTAAATCTTACTACTAGAAAAAGAAGTCCTATAGTTTACAACTCTTCTTTCTATAGTAATTTGACCTCTTGCTCCACCCATCAGTCTTCTATGAAGAGAAAAATAAAAAGCTCTTCCCTATCTACTCATTATTCGGAGGTGAATCATAGAACACCAAAAGCTGTGCTATCTTATGGACCTAACATAGGTCACATCCCTCACGTGCGCCAAGAGCACATTCGATAGCATCCTCTTAAGGTTTAAAGATCCAAACCTTCTTCTTCTTAGCGGAAACGCGCGTGGCCAAAACATAAAAAGATCGGCATAGTCGCTCATAGGGGCATATATATCCGGATAGAGGATAGTCTAGATCTTGATTCACTATTTCCCTTTTGATTTTTCTTTTCTGTCTCGTACGAAGCAAGGGGGGGGGCAAGCTATGACGGCAGGCTGTGACCTTGCCTTCCTTGCCTATTCATTTAGTCCAACAATTGAAATACCTATTC